ACTGTTTATGTCTTTAGCATGACTGACTACTTGATTAAATGTGGAGGAAAGTGGGATAAATGGCCGATACTACTGGAAGGATTCCTCTTTGGATAATAGGTACTGTAACTGGTATTCCTGTGATCGGTTTAATTGGTATTTTCTTTTATGGTTCATATTCCGGATTGGGCTCATCCCTGTAGTAATCGTATTAATCGGGCTTTCAAAATGAAAGTGTAAGAACTCAATGTGATCCACTCGAATTCATCAAAGAGAGAATGGATCACATTGAGTTCTTAATAATTCTAATATTTTTTATTCATATAAATGACTAAATGGATAACTTTTTCCGATGTTTCAAAAAACGCCATTTCATTTTTTTCAATTAACTTGTAAAAAAAAAAATGAAATGGCGTTAACCAAATTCCTCTATTTCCTCTCTTTTTTATTTGTTCACTATCTATTATATGCAATAAATTTAATATTATATGTCATAAAGGTTAGAAGTTGGAAAAAATAGAAACTATAGGATTTTTCAAAAAGGGGTTTCAAAAAGATTCTTTTTTGAATTTTTTTTAGAACATTTTTTATTTAGACACAAACAAGAAGGAATAGGACTGGGACTCTAGTAAAAGCCAAATAATCTACCGTAGAGTCCCGTTTCCCTATTTTAATTTTATTTTGCTTAATATTATCTGTCTATATTTTTTTTGTTTAGTATCGAATCCAATTTTCTTGGATTTTACAATCGAAAAATATTTCTATAATAGAAAGTTCGATTATAGATAATTGAAATCTTAAAAAAACAGTGACATAATCATAATATTCGAATTTATTGTGGGGTTGATAAAAACAAAGTTAAATAGTCTTCCTGACAATTATATATATTCGAACTTATTTGTATTACGTTACAAGGAACTATGGTATAAAAAAACTAGACCGAAGCAAAAATCTTTTCAGAATTTTTGTAATTCTATTATACGGAATAGAATTACAAAAATTCTCAACAAAAACTTAGTTATTTTTACGAGTTTAATATGTTAATAAATACGTAGGCCTAGAAATTCATTTCGGACAATTGAACCTTTTCAAATTGTTTTTTCTTCAGAACTAAAAAGATTTGTGCTAAAATAATGGATGCCAAGAAGAACAAGAGACCTTGGACGCGTAACGGATCTTGAAGTACTATTTCCGCATCCCCCTGACCAAATCCACCCACATTAGGATTACTTGTTAATGGCTGATCAAGTTTGATAGATTCACCTTCTGAAACAAGAAGTTCTGGTCCTGGAGGTATAATATCAATCACTTCACGTCCATCCAATGCATCCACTATAGTTATTTCGTACCCCCCTTTTTCTTTTCGTATGATTTTTTTTACGATACCTGTTGCTGTAGCATTATACACATTATTATTACTCTTGCTCCCGTCGAGATAAATCTGACCCCTTCCCCTGTTCCCACCTACATATATAGGATATTTTAAGAAATGAACATCTCTCTTAATAGTGGGATCCGGGGAAAGAATAGGAAAGGTGATTTCATTATATTTCTGACCAGGAACAGGGCCTACCACAAGAATATTTTTTTTTGTAGGACGGTAGTTTTGAAAAGACAGATTACCCATTTTTTCTTTAATCTCAGGCGAAATACGATCGGGGGGTGCCAATTCAAAACCTTCTGGTAAAATAAGAACAGCCCCCACATTTAAAGCCCCTTTTTTACCATTAGCAAGAACTTGTTTAACTTGCATATCATAAGGAATTCGAACAACTGCTTCAAATACAGTATCAGGGAGTACGGTTTGTGGAACCTCTATATCCACGGGCTTATTAGCTAAATGGCAATTGGCACAGACAATACGACCGGTCGCTTCTCGCGGATTTTCATAACCCTGCTGCGCAAAAATCGGATATGCATTGGAAATGGGTGCTCGAATTATTATATATATCATGATCGATATGGAAATGGATCGAGTAATCTCTTCCTTTATCCAAGAAAAAGCATTTCTAGTTTGCATGGTCTAATCCTTGATCCTGAAAATTTCTACAATAAGATTGAGTAGGTCACTCACATAGTTCCCTATCCAAGATGAAGAATCCCCTTTTTCTTTTTAAAGGGGAGTTAAAAAAAAAGAAGGGAAAAAGAAAAGTTATCTTTTTTTAGCTAAAATTAGCTCAAAAAACTTGAAATTAAAATTGGATAAGTGGATTGTTTTTTTTTTTTGAGTTAGTCATTCATTGAATGATAAATCACTACAAGTGATGGAGATACGCGATTTAAATAACGGAAAATAAAATATTTTAAAATAGTATCTAAAATAACGGGAAAAGTGGAAACAAGACCTGATATAATTTGATCATTTTGAGCAAATCCAAAATCTTTATAGACGAAACCAATCATTAGTTCCCAACCATGGGTTGAATGGAATCCTATACATAAATCAGTTAATAGAAGAATAGAAAAAGCTTTTATTGTGTCACTTAAATTATAGATAAATTCTCGAACCCAAGAGTTAATAAGAACAAGTTCTTGATTACCAAGAATAGAATAACCGCTTAGAATAAAGAAACAGATTATATTGGTAGAGAAGTGCAAAATCGTATTCATATGATCTTCGTTATACGTTTTGATTAACTGGATTGTTTCTTTATAGATTTCAGTACGAAGATTTTGTAGATGTGTTTCCGGACATTCCTTTAACATTTCATCTAACAAAAACAGTTCCTCAAATTCAATAAATTTTTTTAGAATATTCTTTTCTTGACTATCATTCAAGAAAATTTCGGATTGCCTAATATTCCACCAATTAATAAACCAAGATTTCAGACTTTTCTTAAATGTGAAAGAAATACACCAGGGCAAAAAGACTATAGATGTAAGATATAGAAGGGGAATAAATGTTTTCTTTTTTTTCATTTTTCCTCTTTAATGAACTCAATTTCATCTCATTCCTCAACTCTATATGATAATAATCTTTCTATCAAGAATAAGTCTATTACAAGTCATAGAGCTTATATATAAAAATCTATATTATATTCTCTCATTTTTTTTAGTTGCAATTCGAGAGTTAGTCCTTGCATTGTTTAATTTAGAAAGAATATGTAAATCGAATAAGAAATCGAAAGAATTCACTGTCAATTCAAATCAAGAAAAAAATATTTCTTTTTATGAATACACGAAAGAGCACTTCCGGTTATGAATATAATAGTCGAATTTGGAAACCAAATAATGCTTTATCTATAAAAATTGAAATATTTTGAAAAAAAAAAAGAAACTTTTTTTTTCAAAATATTTCAATCGGTAAATAAATAGGACAATTCTGAAACTTTTTGTACAATTTCTAGTGAATTCCAATTCTTGTCAGTACAAAAGAGGTACACCCAACAATCTAGATACTTCGCTAGCTTTATGTGCAATTTGTGGTGGAATCAAATCATCTTCAATGCGAGTCAAGGGAATAAATCCCTGTTCTATGGTTTCCATATAAATGATATCATAAGTAAGGGTACGATTTAAAATACCCCCTTTTTGAACTGTTGGTAATATTCTGATGGATTGGATCTCTTCCAGAGGTATTTCGAGAATAATACGACGATTTTTTCCGGGAAATCCCCAACGAAAAAAACATACTTTTTTCTCTTTTTTATCGAAGATATCATAACCACCACCTACATCCCACAAAATAATGCACCACAAATAAAGACTCATAAACAAACCTGCGATTCCATAGAAACACATCGTGGCCCCTTGTGGAATAAATGGAAAATAAAGAAAGTCCAGAATAAGTGGAAAATCACTAATTTCCTCGGACAAAAAGAAAAAATCCATACCAAGATAACTGAAAACAGCGACCGATAATAATCCTAATGAGCCTAATAAAATGATAAAGGCCCAAAAGTAATTGCTTAGTTTTCGAGACCCCGTTATAAGATATACCAGTATATGTTCTAATCGCAAAATGATAATCAATTTCTTTTATCCTATTTATAATTATAATATAATCAATTTCTTTTATTCTATTTAAATTTAAATAAAAAATATTAAATTAACTTTGCACTATTTTAATGTAAACTTTTGAGATGAATTCATCGAATTGTTTCCAGATCGAAAAAAATATATGAGATTTGTCCCTACTGACCGTATCTAAAAAATCTTGTTTTTTTGAATATGGAGAAATAAAGAAGCCATTGCAATTGCCGGAAATACTAGACCCACTAAAGGAACCAAAATGGAAGGAAAGTTTATCATAAAATGGGTACCTCTATTTACAATTTGTACCTTATATATACATATATTATTATTATTTTATATTTTTGATTTATTTTGTATTTGGATAGTATATAATCACTAGAATTCCTATATACTTATACTAAGTATATAGGAATTCTAGTGATTATAGCTAAGTCAATTTATATAATTAAATATATATGTAGACTCTATATGTAGAACAAAATATATTAATTGATTTAACCTTCTATATTCGAAAAGAAACAAACATATACATATATATGATAATAAACCCTTTGACTTTTCTTATTCTTAGTATTTTTTCATTTTTGATTTTTAGTCAAAGGAAAGAAATTATGGAATTGAAATAACTCACTCAGAACTTCCTTTAAAAAATTACGCGGTACGATTGAATCAAATAAGCCTTTTTGAAATAGATATTCAGCCGCTTGCGAACCTTCGGGTACTGCCTTATTCAATGTTTGTTCAATTACTCTTTTACCCGCAAATGCAATATAAGCATTTGGTTCAGCAATAATGATATCCCCCAACATGCCAAAACTAGCTGTTACCCCACCTGTAGTAGGAGATGTAAGGATTGATACATAAAATAACTTTTTATTTGTTTGATAATCGTATAAAGCAGAAGAGATTTTAGCCATTTGCATCAAGCTCAAACTTCCTTCTTGCATACGTGCTCCTCCAGACGCACATACCAGAATAAGAGGTAAAAGTTGATTGGTAGCATATTCTACCAAACGGGTGATTTTCTCACCTACTGTGGATCCCATACTACCCCCCATAAACTGAAAATCCATAATTCCAATTGCTACAGGAATACCATTTAGTTGACCCGTACCTGTTTGAACAGCCTCAGTTAATCCTGTTTTTCTTTGATAAGAATCAATACGATCTTTATAAGGTTCTTCTTCTGAATGAAATTCAATGGGATCCAGAGAAATCATGTCTTCATCCATAGGATTCCAAGTACCTGGATCAATCAAAAGTTCGATTCTATCGGAACTGCTCATTTTCAAATGATGTCCACAGTGTTCACAAATATTCATTTTTGATTTAAAAAATTTTTTATAATTTAACCCATAACAATTTTCACATTCAAGCCATAAATGCTTATATTTTTCAATTTCATCGGAATTATTAGAACTTTCTCCAAAAGTAGAATTATGATCATTTGTATCATTCGGGCTAGTTATTATACTAGAACTCAAATTCTTGCTTTCACTAGAATTTCTGCCCTTATCAAAAATGTAACTATAAAAAGAACTCTCATTGTATTTGTCACTATCACCTAAAATGAAACTCTCAATACAGATTTGATAATAAAGATAACTATCAATGCAACTATTAATGTTATTATTCAAATTATATTTAGTATCATCCATGTAATGATTGTTATCACTCTTAGAAACATTATTCATATAGCTAGAAAAAAAACTTTCCTGTTCACTTAAGAAAGGCTGATCATTATCAATCTCCAAAGTTTGATTTTCAATATCTAAATATATGGAATAACTATTCCTATTATTATCTCTAACTAAAAAAGTTTTATCAGATATTAAATTCTGGATGTTTCTGACACCTACGAAATAATCAAAATAACTGTAACTAGAATTATGATTCCAACTATGAATTTTTTTATTCATATCGGTTAAAATTTTTTGGTCTTCTTCACTTACACCGGTACTTTCAATAGGACCGAGACTATCCATTGATTTATTTAATTCACACCTGTATTCAAACTTCCTATTAAACAACATAGAATTGAACCACCATTTTTCCATAGAGTTTTTTCCTCTATTTACATAAAAATAGAATAGATGAATAGTCATTGGATGAAAAATAAAAGAAATATTCTATTTTTAATATTATATTCTATCTTATGTATTTCTTATCAAAAATAAAAAAAGTCTATAAATCCGATAACTAGGATTAGTAACTGATAATAATAATAAAGAGCGAGTAGATATTAAGAATAAATGATAATCAAATTCAATAATAAAAAAAATAATGAAAAAATATCACTTTAGGGATAATGTATTTATAAGTCGAATTACTTCATTTAGTTATTATTCATTTGCTTTTTCCTATATTCTATCTTTTATCTTTATACATTTTTTCATTTTGTTTTGAAAATAGATGAAAATTTCATTTATTTTTTTGGCTATAAAAAATAACATTCTATATAAACAAAAAGAAATAAAAAATGAGGTATGAAGATAACAAGAGAGTAGGGGGGATAAAATAAAAAAGAGTTTTATAAATCTATATAGAAGTCATCTGCACCCCCCTTTTTTATTTTATTAATTGAATTTCATTTGTTGATCCGAGTTAAGTTCCATAAAAACACCTGCCTTTTTTGAAATATCCTGAACAGTTCCTGTAGGTTGAGCACCTTGTTCAAGGAAATGTAGAATAACAGGAATATTTAAATAGGTTTGATTCTTTATTGGATCATAAAAACCTACTTTCCTAAGATCTCTTCCCTCTCTTCGGGATCGAACATCGATTGCAACGATTCGATAAACGGCTCATTGGGATAGATATAGATGAATAATGGACCCCCCCTAGAAACGTATAAGAAGTTTTATCCTCGTACGGCTCGGGAAAATTTCAAATTATATGTATGTATAAAAATGAAATGTCAAATGAATCCATAAAATTATAAAATCAATGAAACTATGACTTAAGTGTTTTTTTCATATTTTCTTTCTGAAAAAAAACTCCTCATATTTGTAACCCCATAACTCAAATTGGATAATTCTTAAATAACTAAAAGAAAATAAACCCCTTAGCTATTTCATTTATTGAGTGGTCTCTACCCCCTTTTGTTGACCGTCTTTATAATCTATTTTTTTTGAATTTTTTTCGAATTCTAATTTCTAATAGAATTAATGAGACAATTTGAAAATGGTATTTACTTGTTCCATGATCTTTTCGATTTTCTTTGAATCATTGGGTTTAGACATTACTTCGGAAATCTTAAATCTTTTCAAAAAAATGGCAGCAACATACCATTTTTTTCTTTCTCTGAAAGAATGATACAAACAAATAGAGGGTTAATTCCCGCGGATACACTTTTTATCGAAATAGTTTGACTAATTCCAACAATTTTTTTTAACCTTGCTCAAATTGGATCCTTTCGATTTTTCTATCAAAAAAATACTTACGAAGTTGTTCTAACTTATTAATTTTCACTAACCTTAGATACTTGCCCCTGAGAAATGAATAAATTCGAGCTCCATCATGTACTATTTACATCATCAACCCCCTTTCCTGTCCCCAAAATAAGAAGTTCTAGTGGAACAGAACAAATGATGTCGAGCCAAGAGCATATTGATTTCTATATACTAGGAAAATGGCGGATGTAAGAATCCACAGCTAATCTAATCATGTCTTTCAAGTCGCACGTTGCTTTTTACCACATCGTTTTAAACGAAGTTTTACCATAACATTCCTTTAGCTTGGATCCAGTATGTAATTGATTCCATTATCGAATCGTGAATAGTCATTGATTCAATCGATATATAATAATTTTTCCTTTTTACGTCTGGGTTTTTATTCTATATGATAATAATGAAAATGAAAGTAAAGACGTAAAAAAATGGAAATTAACTAAATATTGTATTAAAAATTTGTAAAGTAGAAAAAATGGGATTTTTTTCAAAAAAATATTCGAAAATAAATATGAAAAAATTATTATTATATATATAATTCGTTAATCTACAATGATTCCATTAAAAAATCGACTTGTTTTTAAATCTACATCTTCGAAAGTAAGTCAATTTAGATTAGAAACGATTTTGATATAAAATTTGTATTCAAATATGATACACATTAATATACATCAGGAATGCATATACTCTGGGACGGAAGGATTCGAACCTCCGAATAGCGGGACCAAAACCCGTTGCCTTACCACTTGGCCACGCCCCATTTTCGATTTGACACTAATAAACACTATTATTGATATTGATTGTTCGTCAATTCCACCAGTTCCTAAATTTCTATAGAAAAAATTGTTGCTAGGATTTTTATATGCGTATGTATATATATACATAGCATAAAACTAAATTTATTGATCATTACATAGAATTCAATTAAGATATTGTATAGAAGTATGATTTCTTCTATTTCAGAATAAAAGATTTTGTGAACTAGATAAGTTCAAATCAAAGAAGGATTTTGACAGGTTTTATCTTATTTGATTCATTTTTTTTAGTTTTATTCATATAATATTAATTTATTTGATTTCTTATTGTATTTTTTTATTTTTTAATATATATAATAAAAAAATACAATAAGAAATCAAATTCTAATTCAAAAAAGCAAAAATAATTTATATTTTCTTAAAGAACAAAATGTTTATTATGCTTAATATCTTTAGTTTTGTCTGTATTTGTATTCACTCCGTCCTTTATTCAAGTAGTTTTTTCTCGGCAAAATTGCCCGAAGCCTACGCTTTCTTGAATCCAATTGTAGATATTATGCCAATAATACCTTTACTCTTTTTTCTCTTAGCTTTTGTTTGGCAAGCTGCTGTAAGTTTTCGATGAGATCTTTAATTTGAGTAATGTCTTAAAAAAATTCAGAATTTTTTAGAAAACGAAAATGCGAACATTTTACTAATTTAAAAGATCAGATAAGTTTTACAGTGTGAATTCTCGATTCCAATATTGAAATTTTTGGGTATATACGAAAAAAATACGGATCATATCCTCATCTATGTTTTTCAATTGAAAAATCCGAATTCTATTATTAGATTTGAGCCCATCACCAACATAATACCTATATTGCAGATATGAAAGAGGATTTTTTGTAATAGTAATTATTGTAATAGTAATAAAAAGCTCGATTCTTATTACAAACCAAGTCCATTTCCAAAACTCATATATACCTAAAAATCAATTCATTTTTTAGAAACTTAGTATTAAAAGGAAGAAAATCTTTAATATAAGAGAATCTATTCTCTTTCTTTGTCGTTTTTTTAATTATCTTGGAGATTTTATAATGCTTACTCTAAAACTATTTGTTTACACGGTAGTGATATTCTTCGTTTCTCTTTTCATATTCGGATTCCTATCTAACGATCCAGGACGTAATCCGGGACGTGAAGAATAAAAAAAATGTATTTTGTGTTTTTTTTTGCTTGTATTTGATTTTCGAATATTTTTAGGATTTTATCTATTTTATATCTTTAACTATATAAATATAAATAAAAAATCAAACAACCAAAGAGTTCAAAAGAAAAAATACCAAATCAGCAACGGAAACGGAAAGAGAGGGATTCGAACCCTCGGTACAAAAATTTGTACAACGGATTAGCAATCCGACGCTTTAGTCCACTCAGCCATCTCTCCCCAATTGAAAAAAATAGAATGACTTTGTTTATGTTATATCACATAAACAAGAAGAAGCTTGAAAAAAAAAAAAAAGAGAGAAGTCTCTTTTTTTCGATTTAATTTCTATTCATTCATTATTATATATATATATTTATATTCTTTTTTATTATTTTTATTTTATTTTTTAATTTCTTTTTTTACAGCTAATTTTTTTACAGCTAAAGAGCCCGGCAAGTATCTAGTCGGGCTCTTTTTATTCCCATGAATATGGAATAAAAATGATTTATTTGACAAAAAAAGTACTTGTAATTGAAACACGATAAAACATAAAAATACAGATTTATTCCTATGATATAAAATGATATAAAACAAAAAAATAATATAAGATCAATATGTCTGATTGCTTTGTTCGACAAAAAGGGAATTCATAT